TAACCGACATTTTTGACAAATTTTACGAACAGAAGCCCTTATTTTCATAGCTGTTATTCCTTAATTCCGAATTCATTGGAAGAAAATAAGTTTCTTGAAATTTTGGAACCATAAAATTTATCCCCCTAACAAAAAAAGATTGAAGTTGAAAAAACCACCTAATTATTCTAACCCTTTCCTTGATAGGGATTCTAACAATTCTATGCCCCCGGCCGGTAATGATTTACCTTAAATTAATTGAAATTGAATTTTTATCCTATCTACTGATAGTATACGTATAAAAAAACTTCTTTGGGTCGTTCCTAAAGCATAATCTCGAATCATATATTCATTATCGAAAGGAATCCTGATCATACCATTGAGAAAGAATTCAGTAATTAAACCCTCACGAATTCATTTTATTTTTGTTCTTTCATTCCAGGTACTTCGAAGTATCAACTAATGTAGGACAGGAGGAGCAATATTAGTAGACAATTTGCCCTTATTTCTTTTTTTTTCACAAATAGGAAGGTTTCGGATACAATTCGGATATTAAACGGATTAATTACCATATATAACACAAAATTTCTCCGCCGATTCCTTCTAGTCGAGCCTCTCGGTCTGTCATTATACCTCGAGAAGTAGAAAGAATTACAATACCTATTCCGCCTAAAATTCTAGGAATTTTTTGATACTTAGAATAGATTCGTAGACCGGGCCGACTGATCCGTTTTAAATTTAAAGTATTTTGATAGGGTCCTTTCCTATTTCTTCTATGTCGTAGGGTTAAAACAAAAAAGTATTTCTTGTTTTCCTGATGTTTTCTTATGTTCTCGATAAAACCTTCTCGTAAAAGTATTTTAACAATGGTTTCGTTGATGTTAGTCGATGCTATTCGAACCGTTCCTTTTCTATTCATGTCAGCATTTCGTATAGAGGTTATTATTTCAGCAATAGGGTCCCTCCCCACCGTAAATTCTCCCTTCCCCCGAATTTTGATATAATCAACATGTTTTTTTTATTTATTAGTATTAAAGGTATATGCATAAGACATAATCTAATAATCTACTTGAGACATAATCCACAATTTATCTATGTCATTTCAATAATTCCGTTTAAATAGATAATTCTATTGAAGTCTCATCTTATATTTATAATACTTCAGGAGCTAATGAAACTATTTTAGTGAAATTTAACTGTCTCAATTCCTGGGCGATTGCACCAAAAATTCGAGTTCCTTTTGGATTTCCTGCTTGATCAATTACAACTGCGGCATTGTCATCATATCGTATTATAATACCGTTGTCGCGCTTGAATTCTTTACAAGTACGTACAATTACAGCTCTGATCACTTCTGCTCTTTCCAGAGGTGTATTAGTATTAGCTATTGATTTCTTGATCACAGCAACAATAACGTCACCGATATGAGCATACCGGCGATTACTAGCTCCTATGATTCGAATACACATCAATTCTTGGGCCCCGCTGTTATCTGCTACATTCAAATGGGTCTGAGGTTGAATCATTTTTGAATCTCTTCTTTCAATGCAACAAAGGACGAATAAAAAAAGAAATATTGTTTGTCAAAAAAAGAAAATCTACAATTGTTTTTTGATTCCTAAGACCTCTTTCTCTTGGTTTTCTATATTGCTATCCTGAACTAATGAATTGAGTTTTGATAGGCATTTTTGATGCTGCGATTAAAATAGCCTTTCTGGCTATTTTTTCGGCCACTCCGCCCATTTCATAAAGGATTCTACCAGGTTTAACGACGGCTACCCAATACTCGGGAGATCCTTTCCCCGAACCCATACGTGTTTCCGTCGATCTTACTGTAACTGGTTTGTCTGGAAATATACGTACCCATATTTTTCCACCACGGCGTACATTTCGTGTCATTGCGCGTCGGCCGGCTTCTATTTGTCTAGATGTAATCCAAGCAGGTTCAAGCGCTTGAAGAGCATATCGACCGAAACAAATACGATTACCGCTACAAGATATTCCTTTTAGTCTTCCTCTATGTTGTTTACGGAATCTGGTTCTTTTCGGGTTATAGTTGATGTCTCTTTCTCAATTCCATCTCTACTACAGAACTGGACATGAGAATTTCTTCTCATCCAGCTCCTCGCGAAAAATCACTAAAAAAATAGTTTATTAAGATTAGTTTTAATAAATAAAATGTAGTTTGAATTTAATAAATAATAAATTGAATCATGGGATTCTTTAAGATAAGATTTCATCCAATCTATGAGAAATTTGTATATTTTATTTGAATATATAGAATTCAATCTGGATTTTCTTTCTATTTATAGATAATTAATGTCTAATGTCTTGTTATAAGGAATGCTTATTTTACATTTTTTATCATATTCATTTCATATTGAATCAACAAAAAATTAGTAATCCAATAAAAGAAAACTTTCGCGGGCGAATATTTACTCTTTCAATATCTATTTGTTCAATATCTATTTGAATTGTCGGGTTATCTCATGACCTCTCAGAATTAGAATAAAAAGAAATG